AACGAATTAGCTCCTTGGTAATGGCTCAATCTATAGATAGAAAGCCCTATGATGGGAAACTATCACGTTAGGTTTGGAGAGAGATCGGACCGGTTTTAGAATCTAATATAATAGGGAGAACAGATGCAAGCTTTTTCTTTCAATAGCCGGCAAAATGACTACAGGATCATCGGTCTACTCTACCTCAATTCACCATTTCGAACTTTATACAGAAGGTTTTTCCGTACCAGCTCCTTCCACCTATACCGCAGTTGAAGCACCTAAAGGAGAATTTGGTGTCTTTCTTGTCAGTAATGGAAGCAATCGTCCCTACCGTCGTAAAATAAGAGCACCCGGCTCTGCCCATTCACAAGGACTCGATTCTATGTCCAAACATCACATGCCAGCAGATGTGGTCACCATCATAGGTACTCAAGATATTGTGTCTGGAGAGGTGGATAGATAGGATTCCTAGTTGCTCGATCAGGACCCTAGCTTTATTGCGAGCCAAAAACCTTTTTGGATTTTTTCCCCTGACACACATACCACTGTCCTGTACACTAAGTCAAACTAGCTCTAGAGTACGGGCCGGGCCCTCCATCCTACCTCCCCGCCCTTTGAAGTAGAGAGGGAGAAATGGATAGAGGCAATCTATTTATTGAATATGAATATGAAAGGGATCCCAATAGCAATAGGAAAGAGAGAAAGAGAGAGAAGACCATGTCGAAAGGATTCTGTCCATCAATCCAATCCTATTTTGTTCACATTGAAGGAATTGAATCCATAGTAAAAATACACCAATGCACAAAAGAGTTAACTCTTGAAGAGCGGGTATATTAGGCAAAGAATAGGACGAGGGAGCTCTTACTGCTCGAGAAGGAGCTGTGATACTTTTTTATGTTCTCGCATCCGGGGCAGAAGCAAACAAACCCGGACCATGAAAGGAAAGGGGGGTTCAGCACCCTCCTGACCGTCCATTACCTTTGATTGAAAGCAATCCTTACCTTCACGGACCCTAGTTTTAAGCAGCGCAGCACCAGAAAGAGTCAAAGGTACCACACGAACGGACTAAGCAACAAGGTCCGAAGGGGTAGTAGCTTCTGGTGTGGGAGCAAGGAGTGGTTAATGGAAGGACCATAAAATATATATAAACATTAAGAGCCTGACCACCGAAGCATTTTCATTACTTTCCACAGAAGAGAGCATCAACAAAGTTCAATACACAAACAAAAACGACTAGTGGTATGTAAGTCTCTAGTGAGCTTGCGCTGCCGTTCCACTCTATTTAATTTAGGTAAACACCATATCCCTCTATTCGGCTTAGGCGTTTCGGGAGTGAACAAGCAGAGCAGATATTCTTTCCGGGATAACAAGAGTAGACCATATTTATGAAAAAGATTTCTTTGGTCTTTCTCACCTTGGTCCTTTGCCTTTGAAATTTATTCATTTTCATAGAGACTCCTTTTCTTTTTTTTTATGCAATTATGAATTCCACGGAACTTTATCGATTCCAACGCAACTTATCCTTTTGGAGCTGACGTAACAAACTACGCGAGCCTCCCGACGAAGCCAACAAAAATCCTATCCGAATAAAAAAAAGAAAAGGCTGTTTCATTATGGTGGTATACCAGCCGCCTGTTCTGGAACTTCCAGTTCCAATCGAAGCATATCTATCCGTAAATGGATTTGTATGTATAGCCACTTCAGTCGTGCTCGTTGTTTCTCTAAAGTATCTTTTTTCTGGGAACATGGTCAACCATAAATTCTTATGTTCGCGATTCTTCATCCACCGATGCAGAAAATGCTCAAGTTTTCCATTCTCATATGAGGCCGAAAAGTTTATTGGCAACAGGTCGGCACGAAGTGATTCACCATGCTCAAACATGAGGCGATCGTTCGTTAGGGACGGTTTATAGATCATAAAATTCCCACAAATGGAATGAGAAGTGGGTCCATGTAAATGATCGAGACCTCGGAAACAACAACGCTCCTTCCCCATATGGAGTTCGGAACCCAAAGGCAATCGTTGAGTGAACTGTATCCTCTTTGTGTTAGTTGACCTAAGCCGCACCATTACAGCTGGGGTAGGGTCTTTCAATAATCCCGCCGGGGCCACCATTTTGTGGCCTCCGCTTCTATCTGTCCCCATAGCTCGCTGGCGGGGTTATTGTTATTAACATCGCGCATAAATTCTACTAGGTATCGTATTTGTTCTTCTTCGGGTAACTTATCTACATAGGAGGCTATGTAGATAGCTGCATCTCCTATAGCATCGCTTCGCCTTGGGCTGTCCCCACTCTCTTCAGCGATAGCCTTGGCTCGCTGGCCAATCTCATCGACCATGCTTTGGACCCTGAGGAGGTGACGCTCCGTTTCCACCCATTCCTTGGAGTTACGGAGTCCTGCCTCCTCCTCCTCTGGAACAGGCGGGTTTACTAGAGGCTCCTCCCCATTTTGGGCCTGCTCTAGGTCAAGCAGCCCCCGCGAACTCGAGGAGGGTTGCTCCACCTCTTCTCCCGGCTCAGCCGCGGGTAAATAGGCTTCTACCCCCTTGAAAAAGGAGGAACCCCCCGGAACGCGTGTGTGGAGGTCACCGTGAATATCTTGAATAATAGCCGAAACTCTCTCATGATTCGCGAGAAGTTCGGCAAAATCCTGGCTAGTAGGAGAATCACCAGGCTGTTGTTCTTGTATCGCAGGGGGGTGGGGTTGTTGTGGTTGTGGAGGCGCCGGGTTCGGATTGGCGGTTGCAAGAGCCGAGGTGCCGGTGTTCGGCTCTTGCGCCCCCTCGTTTGGGGCCGATGAGGAAGCCCCTTGGGAAAACCACTCTTGGATCCAAGAGCCACTCCACGAGGACGAGCTCGATTGGCCGGAAGAGGCCGGCGGCATAGGATGTGATGTTCCCGAAACCGCGCAAGTCCCCATAAAGACCGCCAATACATCAGAAAACCACAACCCCATATTAGAATAAAGAAATAATCGTATAGAGTGGAAAAAGAGGGAGGCGAAACAAAGAAGGGATATATACATAACAATAACATAGCGAGATCCAATCCTTTGATTGATTTTTTCATAATACATCCGAAAAATACAATTCAGACTAATAAGGAGGAGAAAGCCAAAAATGAGATGAATAGGATTAATAGAAATAAAATTCGGCATTCCTTGAAAACTAAATAAAAAAAGGGATAATTTAAAAGTGATCACCGGAACAACAATGCGTATGATATACATTATGATATACATGGGGGCTTACCTTACTTCTGAAACTAACTTGTGACGACCTGCGCGATTGTTTGTATTTCATTTTTTTTCCGGAAAAAAGGCACATGCACTGAGTTACTTACGGAATCTCGAAGCTGACTACGGCCTCGGTTAGGCGGGGACCGGATTCTAACCTGCAATCTCCAAATCATGAGTCTGGTAAGTTAACCAATTACTCTACCCCGCGTCTTTCGGACTATCTATGCTATGACATTCTTTCTCATACTAAATAGATTGTCGAAGACATCTCTTTCTTCTCTTACGATATTAAATACTGAGAGAGCTCAACAAGTGCCTTTTGGTTTTCTCTTTGCGTTGTTGGTTCCTGGCCTCTTTGCTTCCCAGCCCCTTAGAGTGTCTGCGCTAACCTACCTGTAACTAATGGGATACCTTGATAGGCTGGAACGATGGTAGCCATTTCCGTCGCTCAAACCAATCAAGGCACCAATTAGCTATAGCCGTCTTCCTGGGATCGAATGGATATATGATCCACTCGGCCTATATCATTTTGTTTAAATGAAACATAAATGAGGCCATCTCGTGAGTTCAATCACAGATTCTAAGGACTTCACCACATAACCATTACCACTCATCTCATTGCTGTCGCAGCCTTTCTTTTTAGCAAGCATCTCAATCCTATCTACCCATTCACTTAGCTGTTTGATCTGGTCTGTGATCTCACTTGGAATGCTCTCGGATGTCTCCAGTACCTTTCCATTGTCAATCTCCATCTTGCCCTCATTTTCTTTCTGTTTTGCCGAAGCAAGATCTACATCACTTTCTCTTTTCTCAACATTAGCAAGGATGGTCTTGGAAACAACTGACGCGGCAGTTTGTGCAGCTAGTGCCTTCGAGACTACTTCAGCCACAACCCTATCCACATCTGCTTGAGTGTACTTAACTTCAGCCATATTGGAATCATTAGTGCTCTCAACTCTGTCCCCATAATCTCTGGCTCTGAAAGAAGATATCGGCTCTGGAAAGCTCTTTGAAATCTTCTTAACTCTCCATCCCTACCTTCGGGGTATTAAGGTATAATTCAAGAATGGAGAATGATGGAATGCCAGGAGAAGGAGAAGGATTAATGAAAGCATCTGACTTCCTGGGAGGGAGAGATGAAAGTCTATTCCCGCAGGATTCTTCTTCTTCTCTTATGAATCAATTTCTCGTTTCCGTCGAAAAGAGAACAAGCCCTTCTTCTCTTATGCAATTTCGTCTAAGAAAGAGAAGTGGAAGTTTGCACTTTTTCGTATAGAAGAGCAAGATGATAAAGCTAAGTCGAGTAATTGAACCATAAGATCGAGGGAAGGCTTTACGTTATCGAAAGTAATGGGAGTCTTTGGGCTAGGATGCTACAGAAATGGCTATGATTCGGCTCACAATCTGCTTTCCTTACCTTACATTTTCTTTCTTTTTTCAAGATCAGAAAGGTAGAAATCCGGGTCAGCGAGACCTTGAATAATTTGTTTTTTGTTCCCAAACGTTCTAGTCTGGTCCTTTATCGATTGACAGAGCTTCACGAAATTTGATAATTTTTGAGCCTTTCCGGATTCCAAATCCAAAAAGGAAAAGGAATAAGAATGGATGTATAAGCCGATGCCGAAAAAGCGCAATAGTGAGATCTTGGATCGGTTCTCAATTCCGATTCTACATTACTGTCCATTTCCCATAGGCAGGTCTGGTGGAGATCTTATTTCTGGCCTAAGCCGAAGCCACTCCTTTTTTAAGCAGGGAAAGAATCCAAACTAGAAAAGACTGAGTAGGTTTTCATAAGTTACAGAGCTTCCCTTATCCTATTTGTGGATTGAATAACTCCCTATATGAATCCGGCTATGAGCTAGAAGGGTGGATTCGATGAATGGGGTTGGCCCAGAAGACTCTAGCTAAGATAAAGAGCAGCTTCAAGATCTACTCTTTAATCTTTAAAGGGGGAGAAGTTTCACCAAGGTTTTCGTAAAATGAGGTGACTAATCAGAAGTTCAAGAAGTCGCTCTAGCTGCTCTTACTCTACCACAAAGAGGCCATCTTGTTTGAATTGAAGTGCAAAGCCATGACTACTCTATTCCTAGAGACCTATGTACAGATGAAAACACGGACTCTCGATCATCTGTTCTACCTCTCTAAAAGGATGATACTTGTATTCTAGCTATCCGCATTCATAGAGATCCGGATCGATCCATGTGTTTTGGTATGATATATATAGATTCTTATATCCGAAGAGATGCGAATCCGTATTAATTATACCTAGGAAGTCAAGGCGAAAGGATAGCTGCTAATAGGACCGCCTAAGAAAACACTCAGTGAAATCTGACACCCAGTCAGACTGAACCAAGAGGTAAAGGCTGACCAACTACCTAATACTACGCAGGCTCATCAAACAGCGCTTTTTAGCTTTCGACCACGTATGCGGCGAAATGGCTTTCGACCACGTACGCGGCGAAATCGCGTTCGACAGCAGGCGCAGGTGCGGGCGGGCGCAGACGCGGCAGTCCCTCTGGTGGGGGTTGGGGAGCCTTTCACTCCCGTTTTCCATAAGGTGGACTCAAAGTGAAAGCCGAGGCTTTCACCCGAGAGAATCTTTTTTACCAATAGCGAATGGAAGTATTGGGTCATAAGAGCCGACTCCCCATGCAAGAGCATGTTGGATATGACCACGCCGTAGATTAACACCCAATGCTCTTCTATGAGCCATTTAACGAACTCGAGTATAGGCTGCAATTGAGGCATGATTGATTGACTGTAAATGCTTCCCTCCCGACAGCTGAACTCCGTCAAGCCTCTAGAGTGTAATATAGTAACGTTTTCTGTTCTTGGTTGTTGACCAAAGAAAGACATGGGAAATATGTACCCGGGGAAGCGCCCTGGAAGCTACCTTCTCCCCTGGTGCGGAACGAAATCATAAATAAGCTCTACCGTGGACTATCTGTGGGCCGTCGGTGCTCGCACTCAATGGATGTATACATCCAGTTCGAGACCCACTTAAAGGACTTGCCCTTCTCCACCAATGCGATCAACACATGGTAGAGATGGGCTTGGTTTGCAATCGAGTTGAAAACTAGAATTAAGGTATAAACTACGGCAAAGGCAAGGGAGGCCCTTGGATATGATTGAATGAGCCATTGTAAAAACTCGAAGAAGGTCATATCGTATTGTTAGTTACAAAGAAGTTCTGCTCCCCCCCGCAAACAAAAAGAGAACTAGACTAAGTGCTTTCTCCTCTTATGTTATTTGTAGTTTGAAAGACAGAGCTCGGATGTAGTTCTTTCTTCTCTTATGTCTATGTCTTATTACTCGATATTTCTTCTTTCTAGAACACGCATGTGAGGGGATGAGCTACCGTTCGATTCGTTTGTACGAGACTCGTTAATGAAAGAGAGAATCAGAGCTTGGCCAGGTTTTAAGAAGAGTTCTTTTCTCGGCTGACTAGTGGAGGGTTTCCAAGTCGAATTGCTTTCCAGGAATATAGTAAGCAGTTGGCCTTTCACTCTAGTTATAGCTCGTAGTTGACCTAGTTTGATTAGTTGCTACTAGAATACGAGTGCAGAAGTCATAATAGCAAGCCGCGCTTCTTGTTGTCGTATAAGTAGGTTTCCCCAGTCCCAGTAAGGTAGTAAGCGGATTAGAAGACTGCAAACACACAATCAGATTCAACCCAGGTAAGCGGAATGCAAAGTTGCTTATCAGAGTACAAGTAGTGGTTAAGCTTCTCGATATGTTGTTTCGGCAGCAGTTCTCGTATCGCCTTAGAGAGTCAGTTAGCAGAGCCACAAGCTTTACATTTACAGTAAGAAAGAAGGTTTGTCGTTGGCGCTTCCGAATTCTCTTTATAACCTATAAGGTTTGTTGCGAGCTCTATAGATGTGTATTACCCCAGCAGTACGCGGAGATTTGGAGTACGAATTAAGATTTGAAAGCATGAAATAAGATTAGTTGCTCGATCTGTAGAAGCAGTAGTGCCTTATAGAATGCAAAGAAGGAGTTGAGTTTGTAAGTGCAGCTTCCGTTTCCCGTCTTTGAAGTGCAGAAATCGCGTATCCGTCTTATCCTCGATGGAGTACAGTGGCTATAGAAAGAAAGGAAGAGTTCGATTGCTTGGAGAAGGTATTCTTCTTGGTCGACGTATCTTTAGACCTCTTCTTACCCAGAAAAAGGAAACTGATTGCGGAATGATAGATCCGTTTGTCTTGCTCTACCTAAGCAGGATTGAGTACGATGATGCTCCCTACCTATGTCTATGTGTACCTCATACTTTTCGGGCTAGAAATGCCATATCATATAGTTAATGGAACTCTCCATTTTGGTCGATCTTTCTTAGTAGATTGCCAACTGATGATGATGATATGAAGATTCCCGGCGGCTATAGCATAACGAAACAAGTAGGTTATTCTTTACTAAGTAGGTTCCTCGGCTCGATTGGTAATGCAGAAAGAACCTGGGCTTGCAAGCTATGTGATGTGACATACCTGGCTCAGCTCAATCCTACGACGAATACCTTCTGCGCCTACGACGAAGACCTTCCTTTCCTTAGCGGAACAAAGACTCCTGCTAAAGCTGGATGCGCGCCGGCACACGGGCCAAAGAGGACTAAGGAGAAGGGATGCCATACTAATAGACTGGGCAAGCAAAGCAAGCGCTGATGACTCTCGATTGAAAGGTTAAGAGAAGGATGCGCATGGCACGTGGAGCTAGCGAGTGATAGTCTTACTTATTGATCGAAAGTAGGGCTTACAGCAACCAATGAATACATACCGGGAAGGGCTGAGAGCGACCTACTCCTTACAGGGCAGCGTTTACCCATTCCTTGCCTAGAAGAAAAAGAATAACCATCTTCCCTCTTCTCCTCCCTTCACACTCGACTAGAGGGCGGGATTCTTTCATCCAATTGATGGCACTTTACTGAGACTGGAAAAACGGGTAAGAAACCCCGGCAAATCGATTCAACTTGACAGTCATAATTAAGAAAGTGAAGAGATGGGCGCCCTATTCTCTGTGGTCTGTGAAGTTCTGTCAGCTATTGCCCGTGCTCAGTTCCATCTTTCTTCCATCAGTAGTCGGTATCTTCCATTTCAAATGCTAGTTCACATCACTTCTTCTAATATGCAATTCCCGAATGGGAAAAGACTTTCAAGCCTTATGCTCCTAGCATTTCCGCCCAGGCGGCTTCCCTCTATATTTTAAAGTTCTTTCGAGCAATCACTGATGTAGGTAGGGCTGGTGCGAGAAGAGATTGTCTTATGCCAGAAAAGAGGTGCTCCATGTCGAAGGCAGAAAAGACGTGCTTATCAAATCGGTGGTCCAAGCTCTACCAACCCGGGACTCTAACAACACTGGTCTATAGGGCTTAAGCGAGGGAAGGGGTATAGAATGAGACTTTCCATTTAGAAGGAATCCATAGAGAGAAGATCCTCCAGCTGCGGGTACAAGGCAGTTACACTTATTGAAGCAAAAACGATTTTGAATGATGCTGATGGCAGATGCTTGCACTATTCACTTAAGGCTGGGTTGGCTTCTCAGTTAAGAAGAAGCAAAGAGTTCGGCCTGATTGAAAACTCGCCTTTCTTGTCCTTGCCTCTTGCGAAAAAACGGAGTAAAAAAGAACAAGAGCATGAGTTGGGTCTGTTCTTCCTGTTCGAGAAGCGGCTCCAACATCTGCCTCAGGGTCTTGTGAGAAAAAATTGATATAGGATTGGGCATTGGTGTCCTCCTGGGTGCCCGGCAAAGAAAAAGAGAAAGGTCTCTCTCGCCTGTCCAGTGATTTTCTTCGATTTCCTTGTTCTTCTTTCCCAGGATTTCCAGATCGCACTCATGGAACTCTGAACCATGCTTTCAAGTACAGAGGACTCCTGAATAAGCTGACTTCGTTTTATTGAATAGCCAAGACCCTGGCAGTCAAACCTGCCAGAAAGATAAGGAAGATTGATTGGACTTGAATTCCCACTTTCTTGCTTTTTATCTCTCCTCATGTTTTGCTAATAGTTTTTATCAACATGGAGATTCAAAAGTAGAGAACGCATTGCATGAAATGTTCTTTCCGCTGCCTTGCTTCGATTTCGTGCGGCAGGGTTGAGCAACCAATCATAAGCCAGCGAGAAAACGGATGCATTTCCCGTGCCCCTATTAAGTTAGTACTTTCGAGTTAAGAGCGAGAAAACGAACTATTTAATAAGGCCCGCGGCTGTAGAGTGAAAAGGATGGCTACGGCTTTGAAGCTCCAAAGTCTACCATAGATAGAATGGAAGAGACAGCCTATCACTGCACTGATCCACCAAGGCTAGGGATATCCAATGGGATGGAGCTATTTCCCTTGGCACCTTATAGTCCTCAGACGATGAACAGAGCACTAGATGCCCTAATCGACTCCTATGCTAAGTGTCTTTGTTTGGTTTTCTTTCTTGTGAAAGCGGCTAGCCCCATCACTAAAGCATGCCAGTTCCATATGAAAGGTGATGTAGGTAGGGCTGGTAGGGGAAGTAAGAAATAGGTGAGACTCGATCCCCTTATCCCCTTTCTTTCCCTGGAAAGGGAAGTCAGGAAGAAGTGGATCCTCTATCCGCGGAACAACAACGAAACCTGGAGCTTTTCTGGTTACCTTAATAATCATGAACAAGGTCCGTTTTTAGGCAGTCGATTGCTAACTCACGACCGGAACCCTTTGGCTGCCCATCGCCTAAGTTGAGAAAGGTGTAGACCATTAATAGGGGCTTTCTGAGATCGATATGTGTGCTCATCTCTATTCTTTCCTTTTATGCTGCTGAACTACGTTACTTTGTATAGATATACCTAAGGTAAGGAGTTCGCGAGCCAGTGAACAAGGTGAACATGATTGTAGCAAAGCACGTCTCGATTACCCAACTCATACATAGTCCCGCTCTTTCTTTCCTTTAGTTTGATTATGGGATCAAGTAGGTGCGCGATTGGATCCGAGTCTAGAAGTCATAAGAAAGCCTGAAAAAAGCCATCTGTAAGACAGAATCCAATCCATTTGTAAGTATAAGCAAGAAGAGTGCTTGGGGGAGAAAGGGCCCTTTATATAAACTGGATTAGTTTAGCGGGGCTCACCTCGCTAACGTATCAGCGCAAGTGGGGAAATAGAGGTCACAGTTACAGTCTCACAGCCAGCCCTATTTAGTCGAGAAAGAAAGACTCACACTCAGAACCCTCCACCTTCTTAAAAACTATAGTCGTTGAGTTGTCCAAGGTTACGGGGGCCTGCCATACTAGTTTAGCTCCGCTTCTATAGTTGAATGGACGATGACCAACTCCTTCAAGTTTGATTTGACTTTAACAAGGATTGAATCCTTCACTTAGAGAAGATCTATCTACAGAGCTTTCTTCGTCTGCTTGAAGCCGCTTTGCTGAAAACTGCTTATCTTATAAGGCACGGCTGGGAATATTACTACAAGTACAAGCTTTCGCATGTGATTAAAAAACGAATGACAACAGCTTCTGTAACAACGAAAGATCTGGACCGAGAAGCTATGACTGGAGGGTTAGGGGAATCAATAAACCTTATTGTTCCCAGGTTTCATTCTATTTATTCTCGGTTAGCTAGGTTCGATCCCGTAAATTTGGAGTAGACCTACACAGTAAGGGAATGGAAATTCTTCTTAGGGGCACTTAATCATATAATCATAAGTCAAGGTGGTCCTTGGGTCTGCAATTAAATTAAGGATCACACTTTTCACTATGAGACTCAGACCTTGAGTTGAGAAATGATTGAGCTCACATCAAATCTATCTCTTAAGAGATTACTCTTCTTCGCCAATTCATTCGCGTAGAAGAGAGAATGTTCACCCATTCCGGAACACTCTCTCCCCCAACAGGCTCTCTCAATCTTTGCTGTCCAAGCAAGTAGCTGACCGGCCCTAACTAGTTGATAGATTCACACGAGAAGCCTTTTGATCAATTCTTTTTTGGGATAGAGTCTTACAGGAGAAGCTAGGTAGCCGTAGGTCTTCCAAGTTGTTTTATGGTTTCTTTAGTTTGATTACAGTATACTTAATCGGTTACTAGTAATTCGTGTCCTTGTTTTTGGTCAATGTCATTTTCTCTTTCTAGCCGTGCTGCGACATATAATTGTTATGGCCTTAGGGCATCTGGTCTTCAACATACTTTTCGCTTAGTTTGTCTACTCCTTTTGGCGACCCACTCCTGTTCTAGGCGAACCAGTCGTCCTTTTGTTCGTATCCGGGCTAAGCTCCTTTAAGAGCCAGCAGCTCTTGGAAGCTCGTGTCGTAATCCAATTCTGCCTTTGAGATATTCTTTTTCTTCGTAATCTGGATTAGTTCACGTCCTTTGGCTGCGGAAAGCCGGGTGGATAATGATGGCTGGAGAACTTTTCGTATCGTACAGAGGCTCCCGGCGATTGAGTGAGGGGGTCGATCTTTCAGTCAAAGCGGCGGCACAAGTAGATGCAACCTTATGAAAATGAGGCTGCCTTCGCCTATGGTACTACCGTAGCTACCAGATTCAAAGATGGGATACTTTTCGAATCTGCCATAAGGGAAACGCGGATGAAAGAACACTTTAAGAGGAAAGACTTTGAGTGGGCCAGTGAGCGGTGAATCTTAGGAGATTGAAGATTGAGAAAGCTTTCTCGAGCAGGTAGAATTAGCAACTATATATAAAAGAAATAGAAAGTCAAACTCACCTATTAGGTAGTTAATGAAAGCTTCTACGCCCGAGAAGGAAAAGGCCCGCACGAAGCCAAGCGCCAGCCACTAACTGATCGACTGACTGACTTGGGCTACCTTTAACCCTCTCCTCTGACCGCTTGCTTTCTGGCCTTGCTCGCTTCCTTCACCGACAGACCTAGCCCTTCCTTCTATTATCCTTCTATTATCCTTCTCACTAGCAGGTGTGTAAATTCAACTTCTTGATCCCTCAGAAAGTCAACTCAGAAGTACTACTTACTCCTACTCTTCTTCTACTTATGTAATTCCTCAACAGGGTGGATTCTGCCTCTCCTAACTATGAGAGATCGGAAAGGTTAGGTCAACCTATCACCTAGCTGTGGATTCGATAGCTGCTGATTCTAGCGCATGAAGCGATTCGGCGCCCCTTCTTATTCACTAGCAGCAAAGAGGGCAAGATCAGATATGTCTATTTCTCCCACGAGTGCAGTCTCAGTCTAAAGAGATAAGCAGGAAGTTTAGGAGGTGTCACCGTCAATAACTCTGTATTGCACGGCTTGCATTAGGTTTTCTCTTTGCCGGAACAGATAAAACTAAAGGTTCTTAGTTAGAGAAGGAAGTAGTCCTTGTCAGAGACTAGTACTTTTTTTTGAATCTTTGGAAAAGGTAGGAACGGGTTATTTCGACTCGGAAGTTCTGATTGATTAGCGAGTATGGTCAAGCCCCAACTGCTATCCTTCAAGAGTTCTGTTAGGGCACTCCTTCGAGGAGGAAAAGAGCAAGAAAGAGATTACCCGCGCAACGCAAATTCTTAAAAGTCTCGAAAGCGGGGTAAGGCTGTTACCTGTAAGCAGTCCTATTTAACACTATTTATACTATAAAGTGACCCTTGCGGGTCCTTCTTAGGTCGGAATTTGGCTTTTTTCTTGCTTCCCATTCAAAGAGTTCGACCCCTTTCTTTTCACCTTCTTCTCTTTCCTTACTATTTCTCCCTATCCCTAAATTTTCTTACTTCGGAGGGTAATGAATGTAACCAAGCAAGTAGGCGCTCTTCTGGAACACTATAGCTCTCCTAGGGAAAGTCTTCTACCTTGTTGGACCGTATTCGCTACTATCCATATAGAAGAGGCCTAAACTACTTATTATTACAGGATTCCTCCAAAGCATACTATAGCAGTGCTAAATAGAAAATCTTACCAGGGAAAGAGGCGTAGCGAATGATGTTTTCTGGACGTACATCCCTATCTTAATGCTTAATGCGCCGTAGAAGCTCTGGATTCCGCCAATGCTTAGAAAGATTTATTTAGTAGCAGCTGCTTAATCAGTTCAGTAAAGGCTTCATTCCCTGGTTCATGGGCTAATGTCAATTAGCTCGATTGCGAGGAGATGGGAGGAGATCTAGTTTGTGTTCTGACTCCCATGCGGTTAAAGGCGCATCTAAATCTAGGCCACACCGACTTCTAAGTTTCGCGCATTTTCTACTCGATTTATGGAAATAGAAAAAGTGTTCCGACTCCCACTGCAGCTAATACTGAAAGACAGATTACTTACGATCCCTTTTGCTCTAATAGTAAGGGCATCCGTCGTAGCAGCATTCCCTGATTCAAGGGATGAAACTGGTGAAACGGATTCAAGGGCGTGTAACAATCAACTTCTAGGTCAAACCTTATATTGAAAGAATCCACCCCTCAAAAAATCAAAGAAGAGCTCTTGGAACCAATCCATCTGAGCTACCGCAGGCGACAGAGGTTGAACGGCTCTCCGGACCCGGGGCATGTAGACCCCGTGGGACACGTAAAGGAGAGCACTATGGGCCTGCCGCTTCTTTAGTCAACTCAAATAAAATAGCAGGGAATCCCTAATTGGGACTTGGGAAAAGAGCCTCTCTAGTCAATAATGTATGAATAATAGAACCCTACCTACAGCGGTAGCCGGCTTTCGCGGGACGGACTTAAAGCCCAGTTGTCAACTCATGGCATGGCCAGGCTCCAGGTAGTTCATTCCCAGCTCGTTCCTCGCCTGGCGCGCAGCGTTCTTGATCGCTATAGCGAAAATGGACAGAGAAGACTTCTTCGATTTAGCTTCGAGGATAGCCTCGAGGAAATACCAATTCAATCCTGATAAAGGTGAGTATGCCTGATAAATTTATTGTTTACATATGATTTTTATCGTCTCTATACGATTTCTCTCGAACCCCTAGATAGATATAAGTAGGCACACTTTCTATATCTAGCCCCTCGGACTTGTGATTCCAACTCGATGCTGAATCCGGGCATGGTAGGAGATCCATTTTTCTTTCCCCTATTAAAATCAAATAGACAAGAGGGTAGAAGTAAAATTCTTCTCCAAACCCAGAGTGGAAAGCCGAAATGCGCATGCCATCTTACTAACGATGCTTTTCGCTTGCTTGGCGTAGCTGCCCTACCCATTACACCAAACAGCAAATAATCAAGTGTCCTGAAATGCATGTCAGGCTAAACAGAAAAAGAAGAAGAAGTTAGCTAGAGTTAAAAAATAGGCTCATCAAGGAGCATTAGCTGCGGGTCGATCATGAATAAGGGTACCTCCATTGGCTGGGGAAGATTATTCGGACGGATACAAATGAACGAGAAATCAACCTCGATCAATTCATGCTGTAAACTCTTTGCTACAATGGCTATCCGGATAGATATCTGGGGCTATAACCGATTCCTCGGCTAGTGGCATGAACCATGGAATCCGGTAAGCGGGTGCTTAGATTGGCCGATAAAAAGAGTTTTAAGTTCCGAAGGAGGGAACCTCACTTCAAGCTGGATAAAGCAAGGCAATGAAATTCTTTCACTAGTCTCAGGAGCTCTTTGAGAAGCTGTTGGGAGTAAAGAGGAATACCCTATGCAGATGTGTCGAAGGAAAGGGAATCCATAGATGGGATTCATACTACTAATAAGTCCCAAGCTAAGGGGAAAGAGAAAAGCAAGCAACCGCCCCATTTCTTTACTTGAACAACGGAGTTCCAGAACAGGTCCAATGGTACGCCCCGTGCCTGGTCTACAATACATGAACTACCAGTTCAATTTGAAAGTTATAAACATACCGGATGGTTCAAAGCATTTGAAAACGAGCGACCATAATAAGAATATGGAGGGGTTGATCTTCCCAAGTAGAATTGGCTTTGTTTTAAGTGCACACAGTGAGACAACCAGTACAGCTGGTATTGAACCAGGCTTGTTGGAAGAGACTGATGGATATGGATCCAGAGTTGTGCCCAAGATTAATAAACAACTGGTTTTGATTGGACCACCGGGAATAGAACACTTCCTTCGGCTGGGGTATCCTATCGATATATCCTCCGTAACTTTCGGCCTCTGAGACAACTCGCACCTTTACAACGTCTAATAAATGTAGGAACCAATTAGGGTAGCTGAAAGTTATGAGAAAGCGCCAATACCAACATCAAAGATCACGATTACAGTGTCTGGGAGGGGATCTCTCTTATACGAAACCTTAATATAAAGCCGGGAAGAAGTACAAACCGGGCCCCTAGTGGTCCTTATCTTATCACGCCACACATGGAGACATCTCAAATAGCTAAATTGGTTTGGGAAGATGGGGAAAAACATCCATCGTTTAGGTTTCTGAGTAGCTAAAGTTAAGATAGAATAGGTCATCACATATCACATCCTGGGGTTGAAGAATGAGCAGCTTTAATAAATGGCAAGCAGGAAGGAGAGTAGTAACGTCGTATTATCCATCCGAAGCAGTAGCAGGCTGACCATGAAGAAGACGTATCGCTACATCCCTAGTAAGCAATGTCGGGAAAGTAAAACCATCTTAAATTAAATAGATGGAGTCTCTCTCGATCTCGAAGAGGTTCCATGTCTAAGAAAAAAGATCTCTCCAAACGTGGTCATACCAGTGGATGCCACTAAGGCGGAGAGAAGACGGAAGAGGAGACGCCATGCCACTAGACATCCTCCTTTACGTTCTCCTCTACGAAAACCCACAACTGTCGACAAGAATGAAGGTCGTGAAGCGTCACTCCCCGTTTTGTTGCATGATTCTAAAGTCCTTGATGATATACTTTTTTTGATTTTGGAAGAAGCTGCGATTGTTAACGTCTGTAAAGGGGCCTAAGTCTAGGTAATGCTAGGAGCTGCGCCTACTTATCAATAAAATAAGGCCAAGACGCTGAAGCAACCTCACTGGAAACAAAATCAATGTCTGTAAAGTAAACAAAATCTAGTTGATAAACCCCCCAATATCTATCGTGAAAACTATCCGCAGACACTCTCGCTTCGCCCCTAGACTCTCTCAAACAGAAGCTGTGGCCTAGCCCGCCCTATTCTATAGGTAATCCTATTTTTCCTTCTCGCTACCATGTTGATAAAGATAATTCGTCTTTTAGACAATTTGAAACAAAGGATACAGTGTGGTGGCCCCATCTATCTCATGGTGTACATCGTTTAACAGTAGACTAGCTACATGGTTTGGTTTTGTAGCACTCGGCTAGAAATTCTCAAACCGTATCGTCTCCAATCAGATTGCACCAAAAAGTTTAATTCAAGTATTCTTCCCGCAGGGAAGTATTAAACTAGGGTGTGGAAGTACAGGGGGTGCCGGATAAAGAGAAAGAAGGTTTCAGGGACCAATGCTTAAATCCCTTTTCCAGAGAGGTTCTCTAGGGCAAAACAAATGAGGGAGTCGGTTGAAGAAGGCCTTTTGGACAAGGCAAAGCCAACTCCCAAGAGAGTATGGGTGCAGGGGAACAATCAAACGAGGTTGAATCTCCAGGTCGAGGTCAAATGTCTAAACATTTCTTAGTTTTGTGCGTAAAATCGACGTATTCCCATCCAGTTGATACAAACCACATGGGGGGTTAGATAATGTAATTTCCGATATATCAAACCCTTGATTCATATGAATCAAGCCCAGGGGGCGAACAGTTTTATTAATTAGGTGGAGGTGGAGAAGAGCAGACATTGGTTTTATTCCTCTACTAATTAAGGCTTTAAGGGACAAGCTATTCCAACTCCTTATGTGTGAAATTAAATATGGTTCACCAACAATTTCATATCTTTCATAGAGTGGGATTTTCGGTACCAGTTGCATACCCCTCTGGTCCCCCCTGGGAGGTTGTAAGTGGCATTACCCCCGCTGTAGGTATTTCGGGATAAGGAGCGATGCCGCTCGAACAAATGGGATGAGGAGCGAAACGGATGGGGTGATCTATCACCAACAGTTATGGGGACATTAAGAAACGCAGAACAAGAAAAAGCAGGTTCGCTACGCTGCAGAGACCCCTTGCTAGTGCAAGTCCGAAAAGCTCTGGGTTACCCTAACCCTATACCATATTCTACCCATTTGCATTAAGGTACGGACTAGAGAAAAGTTCTGCTCGATGTACCATTTCTTATCTCGCCTTAACTTAATAAGGCATGAAGCGGTTGATCTTTCAGCTCTTCTAAACCTGAGTTGAAGTGCCCCGAGAAGGGAGTCATCCGCTGTGGGGTTTTGATTATCTATAGATGAGGCCCGTCCTTGCACTTTCCTCTTTGACCAGGGGCGCTCTTATACCCCATGGGGATCTTAGGAGTGGACCAAAGGCTCACAGAGTTCGGCGAAAGCCGTTACCAACAAATTGCATAAGAGAAGAAAGGTCCACCGAGAAAACGAGAAAAGAATACACCGGGCTCCCCGACAGCAGGTCGAATCATGCTACTTAGGTCTTATGCACTTTACACATACCATACCCCGCTTTTGTTTTGCAAGGATTGAGTTGATGGTCATTTCCAGCCCTAGACTGAAAGCATCTTAAGACCTCCTTGCTTATTCCTATTGAAGGGGGAAGAGAAAGTGTTAACCAATTCCCACTATTACCCAAGATTAGTAACCAAAAAACCTAAACCGGTAAAAATGAAATAAGAAATGACTTGATGGTATCAGGGTAATTCCACGCCTCTCTTCTTAGGATTATTCCCAAATCCTTCATTCATCTAATTTCCTGCTTAACCCGGCATTGCAATGAACCCGAATTCGGACTCCATAATATTCCACTGGAGGGTACATCTACCACGGAATTAGTCCATGCGGGTATTGGAGCATAAGAGAATCCAGTCCAGTGCTTGCAGGTTTCAGTGCGTAAGAGAAGCAGAATAATGATCATAGGCAAAAAGCTACAGGACTTTGGAAAAGAGATCCTAGTGACCCGCTATGGATCTAGTTGACTTCCTAAAGGAATCACCGGATCAATCTAGAATCAGTAATCGATCGAAATTAAGAACATAACATAGGGTTGCTCAATGAAAGTGGAGGAACTCACTAAGCAAGCATATGGGAATGGGCTCTCTACCAGCTCTTGCTAACGCTAACTCGAGTCTTTTTTCTATACTCCTTCCTAACTAAAGTGGCATGCTCTTAGGGAAATGCCTCCTATTGCTTTAGGGATATTTAGTACAAGGCCTGCTCTATGCAGTTTATGAGACTGGGAAAGAAGATCTACTGAAGAGGTTTTCTCAAGAGTCAGTTGTTCGTGATCCTGGTACCTAGTTGAAAAAACAAGATTGGATGGATAAAACAGATAAATGGTATTGATGTAAAGGCCGGTCAATCTTAGTCCTTTCAATGTCAAATCCTAGTTTTAGTCTTGTCCTGGCCCAGAGCTTCTTGAACCTTGGAATTAAGTGGCTGTCTACATTCAATAGTCTCGCGATCTACTGAGAAGGTCGTATCCATGGTCTCGACTCGCTCATACCCTTCCCACCTCTCTAAGGCTTGCTATGTCACCATCCTAGTAGCTTAGCTAGTTCTTAATCTATTTACTAGTCTGATGCACACTTGGCTCTTTACCAGTCGTGCAGCACTATAACATGTGTTTAGGTCATAATTCTGGTTGGGCTTAGAATGCCTTTTCTTTTATGGACCTCGGTAATCTTCCTAATAAAGCAAGATGCGGTCGATCTCCTCTCGCTTCACTCGCGTACCTTAGCACATAGAGCTATTTATCTTAAGTGAGTAGCCCGTGTTAAGAGTTCTCAGTGGTACGTGTAGTCACTCGAAGAGGCAATCTACCGAAGCGCATCCCTCCTGCATCAAAAATGCAATCCAATAAATGACATCCCATACCTGTGAAATATGACTACATAAACTTCTTCCTTTCTTGCTACCTTCTCTTCTGAAGGTCGGGATGGTAAGACTCTCGAAATTGGAAGCTCAGCCTGATATTCTTCCCCCCGGGCTTGATACATCCTTTAAGGCTGAAGTAAGGTCTTGATTCCTTACTTAGGAGAGAAAATAGAGACTGAAAATCAGCTACAGAAATTCCTTCAATTGATCGTCCCTTGCAACTTAAAAAGAAGAGGCTCAGGTTATTATATAGGTGTGAAGTGCCCAATAGTGGGTATTGGGAGAACTAGAACTTCTAGCTTGCCTTACTATATACCCTATAACTCGAACCTCTTCCGTCAGTTCAGTTCCCCAGGCTCTTTTAAGAAAAAGTTAGGGCTGAATCGTAGGGCTTAGTAATTGATTAGGCTGGAATAGCCTAAGGGGAATCTTACCTTTTTTGGCTTTTCTTTCGTCAGTCAGAGTTCCAGTGAATAGTCAGAGAATAAGAACTTACTTGTAAGTGAATCCCAGGCTTTCAACTGAATCTTAGGACGTGGTAATAGATTAACTGCTAAGGCCCCATTTACTTCTTACTTCCGGAGATTCTCATATAGGAGAATTGCTGAGACTAGACGGACCTTCTTCTGTCCTTCCAGCTCATAGCAGCTCAAGTAGTTGATGATCTTCTATGGCAATAGCCAATCAAGAAGTCAAAACAGGAGCCAACCCCTCAACAGATAGTTTATCATCTCGATGGGCAATTCACTCTTTCATTTAAAGGAAGAGAAGAGATGGCCTTTTAGTTTTTTCTTGCTTCTTATCGTTTAGCCCTGCCCTGACTAACCTTAGATAGCGAAAAGGCTCTTTGCAAGAAGAAGCTCTTAGGCAGCTATTAAATCCGCTTTTGCCCTTTCAGTCGAGTATCCGCATCTAGATTGAAGTCATAACTCAGAAGCAGCAGCAGCATTCTCTAAAGCATCCCGAAATTCCTGACAAAAGGCTATCTCCGACTATACAGGCAAGCAAAGGATAAGAAGGCAGGCAGGTAAATGGATCCCGGCAGCTTCTTTATTATAAGCTAGCATACACGCCTCTCAAAAAGGAAGAAGACAGAGGGCAGTTATCAACTCAGAACACAGATTCGGATTAGTTCAAATAGAACTAGCTAAATTCAAGCTATCCCAGGTGAGAAAGTCCTTCTTGCTTGAAAGGAGTTGCCTTCTCTAGAAGCCTATAACTCTTATTCTACGTCAATCAGCCTCATACTTTTCTTATGAGGTTAAGTACCATCTAACATTTTTGAGATTGCCGGGTATTTGACCGCGGCGGGATAGAGTCTTCCTTCTACGATTCCGAACCGCTGCGCCACTCTTGTCTCCCCCTCCACTATGCCTTCTTTCGACAGAGCCATCTTGACTCCTCATGATATACCGTCTTGAGTTCTTCACCTAGTTAGCCTCCTCGTATAAGAGTAGAGGTGGAGGGAATGCTTTGTGCACTTTCAAGTATGTTTGAAGGAATTTAAGTTATCCCAATAGTCAAGTTTCGATTTAGGCTAAAAAGCAGCAAGGATCAATGGTTCGGGGAAAAGCAATGTACTGGAAAAATCCCTTGCTAGTGCTGTACTGACTTACTTGGTGTATTGCTGGCGGACTGCGAGAGCGCTTCGCGAAAGAATCGTGTGGCGTGGTGAAAGGTTTCCCGTTGGGGTTTCCGGCCCCCAGCCAACCAATTACAAGGATTATTGGCTTGAGGGTCAAAGCAGGTCTGCTACTTTCTTTTTTGCCGGAAATAGAAATGGGTCGAACCCTCATTGCTGTACCATCTTGTCTAGTGAGAAGCAATTTTGAGCGCCTACATAACCTACCACTCCAACTCAACAAGAAGATAGGTATCAGACCATATGTAGTTCATCCGGACATTTTTACCCAAGTTAATCAAGAAAGAGCGCACCGACTGACCGAGATTAAGAAGTTCAAGAGGCATCCTCCATTCATATCGATTTATGGAAAACCATATCATTCATCAAGAAAGAAAGATTTTTCCAAGAGGGTCCCCATGGGTCTTGATTCCCATTAGTCGGGTCCTCACTCCTCCTCTAAAGCCCCGCCCCCTCCCTTAAGGAACCCCCTTAATAATATTGGAAAGGAAATCTGTGGATGTTGTTGTTATAAAGGCTTCCCAATCCTCTAAGAATTGTAGAAAGATAGGGGATGGGGGTTCCATAGGAAGAAAGTGTGGGAGTAGGCTTTCGTAGGCATCACTAGATGGATAATCTACTAGAAAAGCCGATAGCACTAACTTAACATCAGAATCGATGGGCGTATAATCAAGCGAACGCAACATGTGCGTCGCCTTTACGACAAGGAGATTTTCTAGTGAAATTTGGCGGTCAACTGCTCGTTGGTCTTCCCCGGAAAGACTTCCAACCAGAGGAACCCTATCAACCAATCTTTCCTCTGGTGGTTCGAGCGGTTGGTTCAAATCGGGGAGCAAGGGCTCATTCAAGTCTGGCAGCATGGGGGGCCCCATTTCCCACTATCTACTAAAAGAGCGATTGAGAATCTCGATAACCTTTCTTATTTTTTTATTCTTCCTTGGCCGTGTGGAACATGGATTAGCATTATGTCATTCCTACAAGTGATCCTCCATCCAGGATTGGAAGAAGAAGCGCCATATGAGGACTTCGAGATCAAATAGAATATGTTTCTTTCCATTCCTCGTGAGCCACTTATTTCTCCGACACAAGAGATATAAGTTATTTTCCTCCTTTTTCCCTTTAAGTCGACGGCGTTACACCATTGGGATACTTCGAATAAACTAGAGTACATATAGGATCCACCGGTGCTAAAACCTTTTCTCAAGATATCTTCCAAACTGTTGGGGTCGTTGCTCCGGATTTTGTTCCCCTGGTTTGAAACCTGTTGGTTCCGTTGTTTTAGAATTATGCTGATCCTAAGTACTCCATCTCTATCATTGCACATGGGAATATAGAAAGTAAAGAGGAAAAGGCAGAACCAGAAGAATTGTGTGAAATAAGTGAATTGATCCAGTTGAGGCATGATTGATTCAGACTAAAGAAATTCCCTCCATACAGACCGTCAAGCCTGCAGGACTACTATAGAGAGTTGTGGTTGGTTGTTGACCAACAGAAAGCATGGGAAAAAGACCAAAGATGAAGGACTCCATTTTTATGCTTCTTCTTCAGTCCGAGAGGAGCTTGGGCAAAGGATTACCGGCTTCGCGAGACCTTTTCGATCTACTCATGGCGTAGCTCTATACGGGTCCTTGCTTTCTCGATCAACTAACTTCGTGCTGAAGAAAGACGGGTCCTCGAAATTCTTGTATTGTACCTTTTGTTGGGTACACTGAACACCAACCCAATCGAGATAAGTCGAAAGTAGAACGAAACTCGATCAATCCATGAACTAGAAACTTATCCACCCTCTCTCTGCTAAGAGCAGCTTTCTTCTCTTACGCTAAACTCTTTTTTGCTATTTTGCCTTGCCAGCCCTTTTACTCGGTCTTCAGCCTTAAGTCTATCAAGGGCGGGAGTGATTAGATATTCAGGAACCGATGCGATGGGAGATCGAAGAGTGGGCACTGGGATATCTACGGCTATATCTCATTCAATAGAACATTCTAGTTCATGATCATACCAGGTCATCAAGTAAAATCAGTCTGCTACCTTAGCTGCTGATTCGATAGCCAAGCACCTGCACCAATTAATTGAGCTCCTGTGCTTCAACGGGTTATTAATCTAAGATCAAGAAAGGGTAAAAGCTTTGATTGAGAGGTTTCATTCTTGAATTAGCGCTTTCTTTCATGCCTGATTGGATGGAGCTTAGCTCATTGGCTCAGCAGGAAGAGGAAGAAAGAAGCACCGGCCAGAGAGGAGCGTTAAGCCCTCTCCTTAACAGTCGAGTAGCTTCCGCGAAGAGCAAACAAAGAGAGGCCAATTTATGAGCTCGTGTAGTATGGTACTCGCCCCTATTCGATAAGGCAAGGCAGGCCAAAAAGGGGTTGCCGCAAAGCCTATAGCCGTTAACGCAGGAGCGAGGATTGCTCGGTTTCTTGCTGGGTTTGGTTTGGAACGGAAACAAGCAACGAATTGAGAAGGGTTCGGAAGGTCGTCTGCAGAGAAGGTTGGGGAAAGGTTACGCGTTGGTTGGGACGAAAGCCGGTGCATAGCTATTCCGTTCTCTTGTCTTGCTGCCTAATGGTTTGATTGCTGCTTATAAAATTCTTTTATCAGAGAAGATTATGGGGTGCTGTAATATTCAATCACTTCACGTATTAATTGATATCCGCTAATCAATTAATTAAAGAATTTTTTACGGTGCCAACGATTCCTCCCTTACTATTATCACATGATATATTCATTCACAGAACACTTTCTATCAGTTCACACTCTCCATAACTTATCTTCCTCCATCCAATCCGGTTTTGTTCTTTATCTTACACGGATCCGAGGTTACCGGCTGCTACGACCTCGCAAGGCCCGTTGTAGAGCGCATTGGGCCTGTCAGCTTCTCAATCATAGAATAGATACCGTCATAGATGAGACTGATATTGAAATATGCTCCATGGATATAGTGCTCATATACTACTACCGATAGGGAATGATTCTTTATTATTATCGTTCGCCCATAACGAGTAGACTTTGGTTTAGTGATCACTTACGCAATTCGACTGATGTTAATTAAAAAAATAAAGTGATAGATAATTTCAATTAATATAATGTATATTGTAGATCTCCCAGTGGATCGAACAGCGGTAAATTTCGTAAGTGATGCTATGCTGGCTTGAGCGCATCCGTTTTCTTGCTTGGCTAGAATTGGCTAAGGCAAAGGCCCTATTCGTCTAAGGGGTAATGGTGGACGAAAATCTGACAAGTTAAGCCACTTATGTGAGAAATATGGCCATGAAGTGCTTCAGTGCTATCACCGATATGATAAGAACAAAAAAGGTCCCCGCAAGAATGACAACCACAATGGTTCAGCTTCAGCCTATCTAGTCACTCCAGAAAGTGCTACTGACCCAGCATGGTACGTACTTAGACACTGGTGCAACCCACCATGTGACACACACACCTGAGAATGTTGATTCGAGTGGTACTACCAACTCAGGTATAAACTCTCTTCTAGTGGGTGATGGGGCTGCTATAATTAAATAGTTGAAAGAATCATTAACTCCGTACCGAAGCTTACTGAAGATAAATAAGCAGCTGAATCATCTGTTCCTGAAGCAGGTGGGTAACACAGAGAGTTACTAAAATCCATCTTAGTTCCGTTGCGTGCCCCAGCAATCAAACGGATGCGAGTTAGCCTTTCTCTAAAGTACCGGCTTTCGCACTAGTGCGCCCTATCCCGTTTAAGGCTCAGTCTTAGTAGTAACTACTGACTAAGGAAAGAAGGAGAAGACAGTCTTCCTTTCGTACTTAACTCTCCTCCTTGCTTCTTTTTTCACTTCACTGAGCTGAAAGTCAAAATACTCCGCCACCTCTATAGCAGTAGTCGTAGAAGACTCATACCTACTAATATATACCTCTTTAGTAATCAACACTCTCAATACACACTAACACTATAACTTTCCGTCATGAATCTTTGCCTTCGTTACCCGTCTATCAAGGGCGATACTGAGGGGGTTTTTGAGAGTGCACCCCCATCGTTTGTAGGAGAATATATTAATATATTTAAGTGACCTTATTTTTGGTATTCTTTCGTCCAAGGAAAGATGAAGGAAGCAGGCAAATAGCATACATATAAGGCCTTAGAACTTACTTTTAGGGCGAGAAAACTTTCTTTCTTAACCCGTAGGGTAGGCCTTAAACGAGTCAGTTCAATTAATAGCAGATATTCAGTAATCCCTTGACGGAAAAGCTCGTAGGGCAGAAAGAACATAAAAATCGAGAAGTCGCAGAGTCAAGTCACGGAGTCGCAGGGATGTCAAAACAGGAAATGCGTGATCGCATCGCCTTAATAGTTTAGTTTAGTCTAGGGCGAAGCGGAATCCCCAGAAGCTGCAGAACAAGCCGAAGAAGAAACAGAAGTTCCTAAATCCGTTTCCGTTGCAGTTGTAGTTTCAGTTCCTGAATAAGAATAAGAAGCCAAGCCCTTACCTTAGTTGCTGTCTTAGTATCCCCGAGGTATCAGTCCCAAGGACCGAAGGAAGGGACGAAACAGAGGAAAGACAGGCCTAAGGATAAGGGGGGTCGGGATCACTAATCGGGTAGCGAATCCTATTCATTCGTTCGGGTTCGACTCTGCAGCTTCTGGGCGAAGCGGCCCCATTTGTCTAAGGGCCCCCCTCTGGGAATGCCTTTTCTGGGCTCACGTTAGCGAAAGTCGATAGCACGCACTTATTTGTCTTCTCTTCTAGGGGGGCGATACGAGAATTCGCATCAGAATAATCCGAATCAGCGGAAGAAGAACTTGAGTGAGATGCTTTGGCAGTGGCGCAGGAAACAAGCACCTGACCATTAGATTATGATTTGACTTGATGACCCGGTATTCTCTATAGGCACGTTCGGAGATGCTCGACCAATAGTCCGAGGGCAGCAAGCTATTTCATACCAAAGCAGTCAGGTCCTTCCCTAACCCTAACGAGGAGGAGAAGACAAGATAGCGTATTTTTAGTCGAACTGGAACATAATTCTAATTCCGTATCGTATCTCACAGTGAAGTTCCGGACTACACTACCATATTATCGGTGAATGAATTCCCGACTCCCGATTCGTACGCCCGCCTTTCCCGCATCTTCGAGACCTCAGCTCAGCAGACCTTCGAGCCCGTCTCCTACTTCTGAGTCCGATTCGGCTTTTTCTTCAACATCAACAGATTCGTCAGCTGAAACTAATTCCGCTTTAGCCTGAATGAGATAAATAAGGGGGGGCCTTAAACAGGATAGGGCAGGATAGATAAAAGGCTTTCTCTTTAAGTTACGCTACCGATCCGATACTAGTATCAAATCCACCCTTTGCTTTGAGCCAACCTTTCGAGCCCTGAAACCTACCCTATATCTCTGTCCTGGCACTTCATAGAAGAAGGAGCTTCCGCTGGATTTACTCTGTAAGCTGGAGCCACACCACGAGTGCTTGACTGGACGAAGTCTGCTAGAAGCTCATCCCAAGGAAGCTTCTTTGTCCACCCTTAGTCGAAGAGTTTGATGACCGGATGGATGGCGCCTTGGGGTAGCAATCCAAGTGATCCTTACAAGCAACTGCAGTCCCTGATAAGGCAGCAATGATGGTAGGAACCCGAGGTAAAGAAAAAAGAGTATAGACCTTGGAGTTATCCGCAGTGCCACGGCTCTCGCATCTTTGGACACAGCAGAGAGGTTGTCTAGGGCGACATTAATATGACAGAATATCTATGATGACTCCATGTAAGCAAGACTATATAGTCAAAAAATCCACCATATTAGCCTACAAGCCTATTAGACAGACATCTGACTTTCTTTGGAAAAAGTTACGGTACTACCTTCCCTTTCCCTTCCAGGATGTCTCAATAATGGGGCCTACCCATACATAAGATAAAAGAAGATTGGGGCCGCACACAAGGCTTAAACCGGTCAGGTTGACCCTCATACCACATGGAACCTCTCTCACCAGTGATGTAGTAGAAGACCCGGACTTTCAAGACTCACTTCCAAACCAAAGTGGTATCCATCCTTTCTTAAATACTTACCGACCAGCCCCAGTGTCCACATTGGGCATTCATTGGAGGACGAACCGGGCAGGAATTAGGCAACCAAGCCCTACTATCAGTGATTTCATACATAGCATAGGCCGGGATAAAGAGAAAGCCCTTCCTTCACACTAGAACATTATGTTCATTTAGGGCTAAGAGAGAGACTAACTGATAGGAGTCCTGTGACAAAGAGCTTTTTTTTAGAAAGACCTTAGGAATCCATGTGGGCGCTGCTGGATGCTCCCTGCTTTTAAGGTCCCCTCCCACGGATTGGCCTGCAGCTCCTTCTGTGGCACTAAGACTTGCAGCTTTCATTCTGTCTCCTTCGTGTCTATACTTTCTCCATCTCCTTCATTAAGAGTTTGATTCTTCCTCTCTCTCTCTATTCTACAAATACTACCCCCCGACATTAAATAGAATGAATTCCGATACTGGAAAGCGGCCGTTCAAGGAGAAGGGAAGTTTTAGAGTGCCTTCTCGCTCCTCTCCTAAAGTCCGTTCCTTCCCTTCAAAGGCTAGCTTTCTTTCCCGACTAGTTTGATGAAGAACCAACTTCGGCTGAAACCAGAAAGGCCTTCAAACAATCCCGTACTTCTGGCTCTAGCCCGCTTCACTGCATGAAAGAAAGGGCTAGGTTAGACCTCTGGCATTTCTTCCCTAGGGACCTGTCCCCCATAATTTCCTTTTGGTCTTCAGAGATAGACTTGGAGACAATGTTGTTTCTAACCGGAATTCCTGGATAACTTGAATGGTCATCAGCCAACAATTTACTGTTTAACTCAACTAGCCTTTCACTCTTTCATCAACTACAGCAAGATCCGATGTAGCGCATTCTCCCTTTTTCGCATATCTTCACTACTGCTAGATAGCTAGTTAGTAGTTCTAGCATTATCAGTTGTGATATTGTCCTTCCTCTGTGATTCAAGACAAATTCCTTTTCTTTCTACGGATGAAGAAGTAGCTGCTCCTGCAAGTCTGCCTGTTCAAAAGAGTCTTTCAACTCGGGATGAAGCTTCTTCCTTTGATGCCAGATCACTTGAAGGAGAGGTCAATAGCTACGAATAGTGACTTCTCCACCGGAAAGGTAGCCTCAAGCCCTTTTCCAGGGTTGATGGAAGGTATGGGTTTTGGATTGGGGTTGGGGCAGTCCGCTAGTAAGTTAGGCGGTAGGCCGAGTAGGTCTCATTAGTAATTAGTAAATAGGGGCTTCAAGATCGATCCTTTGCCAGGGCTTGAAGGGATATCAGATTCCCCTTCGCCTTCGCTTCTGACTCCGATATAACGAGCTCTTCCAATTAATTCAGTTAGCGAAAATTCGTTTTAATGTTTGTTTGCCAATTATCCAACAATATACTTTTCTTCTTCTTTTTAGGACGGGTAACACTGACATCAATCAGACTTGGGTTCAGCCCAGCCTACTTGCTTTACCAATATGAATACTTAAATAAAGCTCTTTCCCGACTTTCACTTCAAGGTTCTTTTCCAACATTGACATTAGTACTTACTTGTTTTTTTGCCAATTACATTAATTACAAGAGTAAGAAGAATCTAGGATTGGATCTTTCAATGCCAACCTTATGGCTAAGGGAAGTGAAGACAACTCAAGTGGTACCCTACGCCCTTTCCCCCTTTACCCTCTCACTCCCTAAGGAATGAAAGGCCACAGCTAACTTGGTCCAAACCACTTGAATAGGAATGAGATCTTTAATTACACCATATAATAGAATAGTACATGCTTCTCTTCCTCGAACTAATGCGGACACAACGCAGAACCCATATAAATGGACCAAAAAAGAACCCCGAAACAGATGCACGCGAATCTCCATATGATATCTTGAAAACGAATTTGAACGCTATCTAGAGCTCTTATAAAGAGAGAGAGTATGCTTACGGACCCTGAACATCGAGGCAAAGTCAGCTGAGCCGATATGAGAGATGATATGAAAGATAGGGCGTGGAGTCTCGTAGAAAGACAAGAGCCTGGAAAGCTCGATAAAGGCTGTCTGTCAGCCGGTAGCGAATAGTAGAAAAGCCTGCCTGATTTGATTAATAAAGCTATCCCGACTATAAAAAACGAATAACATACCAAACCAAAAGGCTATAACTAATATAGACTAGCATCAAGAGTCAAAACTTCTTGAGCTCAGGTAGCTTGATTTACTTCTTAACTTCCAAGAGGTAAGGACCACTTGGCCAGATAACCAAGATTGTATGGAGGGAACCGGTTCGGTAGATTGCCTCTTCGAGTGACTACACGTACCACTGAAAAGCAAGAACTCTTAACCGTCCCTACCTATGGGCTACTCACTTAGACTATTGCTGCTTTAGATAAATAGCTGTAAGTGCTAACATAATTTATATATTATATGGTGGAGAGAGGTAGCTGAATGCTTACTTAGTACTTGTGCTAAGGTACGAAGTAAGTCGAGTGAAGCGAGAGGAGTGAAAGGAGAGGGATAAAGCGTAGATCAAGTTCTTCTTTCTTCAAAAATCACGTTTCACGATTCATTAGGAAGATTCCCGAGGTCCATAAAAGAAACGCATTATAAGCCCAATTATCAGCCTTAGAAAAGAATTTTGACCTAAACGCGTGTATAGTGCTGCACGACTGGTAAGATAAAGGAGAGCCTTCCAAGTGTGCATCAGACTAGTAAATAGATTTACAACTAGCTAATAGCTAAGAAGCTAACTAAGCTAATAGGATGGTGGCATAGCAAGGAAGTCCCCCTTAGAGAGGTGGGACGGGTATGAGCGAGTCGAGACCATGGATACGACCTTCTCAGTGGATCGCCAAGGTGAGATGAATCAAAGGTAGACTGCCTAAGAGGCTTAATTCCAAGGGGCAAACAGTAATTCAAGAAGATCTGGGCCAGGCCAAGAAGCAGAAGACTTTCCCGAAAGAAAGATTGTTTTCTATTAGTAAGAGAATCCCAGAAGCTAAGCTTTGAAAAGGCACTGCTCGGCGTATGTGCCTAGATTAGGACTCGCTGCTTAACCGGCCACTTGACTCTTTCCTATCCCTATGGGAAGCATGAAGGAATTCTTATATGACTCATGGCTCAAGGCCATGGATCACTCTTACTATAGAGAAATCCTTTAATTGAACTCCTCGGACTAAAACCTGTCCTCCACCATACCATGGACTCTACACTACATACTTGATGGACTGGCTTAGTAGACCGACACCAATGTGCTAATTATTTGCTTGGTAATGGTATGTTTTGTACGTGGATACCACGAGGTTTAGTAATAGATATGGAACAACAGACTTTAAGTCTTGAACGTTCTACGAGGACCGATCTATCTTCTGCTCCGTAGGTACATGTTAGGGCGCTTTCAAGTTTTTTCAT